AGCTTCTCTGGCCCTTCGCGAGTTGGGGCCAAACCCCCGGAAAGTCGAAATGCCAAAATAGGAATAACACTTGATATTATAAAAAATGCCCAGAAAATATCATATTCGTGAAGCAGAAACATAGATGCACTCCTATGCAGGTCAAAATATACTGGATTAGTCAATTCGAATTAGAATTGTGAATTTCTTCGTAACGACTTCCTCGAAATACCTCTTAATTTTGGTCGAACCACCCAATTTTTTTGCTATAGGTCATGTCTTGCTTCACGATTCATTAATCGAGTGGAATCCTATTTACACTTACTTCAATTCTATCTCGATATGGTATAGACATATTCTTTCGTTCTTTATAGAAAGAAAAAACTGTTTTCGGGTTCACCTCCCCTCCGATTCTTTCTAAGCTAAAAAAATAAAAAACGAATTCAAATCAAAGAATATTCCTTTAATGGAAGCAAATGAGACTTGTACGAATAATGAAAATGGTCAAATTCGAATTAATGTAAAAGCCGAACAGTTGACATTAGCCCTTTTATAAGGTAATAGTTATATAAGCTCCCAAAAGCGGGGCCCAATCCGAGCGAACGGATTCCAACCAAGTATTCAAGGAGATTTCCGCAATGAGTCAGAAGAAGCCAGGGCCAGATAGGCATAGGTGGAGACAGTNNNTCCCGGTCCTTCCGATTCAGAAATTCCTCGGATTGGGTCAGGAGAAGATGAATCGTCTGGTGAAGCAGTGGTGTATTGCTCTTTTTGTGCCTTTCTTTAGTGGGCCTAGTAGTTCCACCAATGCAATGGCTTCTTTCTCATCTATTCATCTTCAAAAGAGTCTCTCGATCCGATGGAAGCAAATCTCATCGATTTCTTTCAAGACCTGCACTTGATCATAATATCGATTTGTGAAATAGGGTCGAAGCTCCAGTTTACTTCAGTTGACATTCACCCTTTTCTTCGTTAGTATGCGTATAAGCTCCACAAAAAGGTCCCAACCTCGCGAAAGGATTCCAAGTAGAAAGGCAAGAGGGCCTTAACTAGTTAAAGATGAAAAATCAACGACCGGATACGAATAGTTGGCTACAATTTCTGTTTCAATTTGTAGCAGTGACGGGGGCAGTGACTTTGATTCGTTTCACATCCGCCTGGGCCAGTATGCGACTTTGGAGTTTCTTCAGAAAACCACCTTCTGCCCCGATAGTGGGTATTCCAGTCCGTTGGAAAGGCCGTCGAAAAAAGAGACTCCATCGGAAGAGGCTTCTACTTCATTGACAGGGGGATCCCAAGGAACCACTGGAACTCCTCGACTCGCAGATACCGAAATTCAAGTACTAGACTGGGAATTAAAAAAAGCTCTCATTCGTGAGAGTAGTGCAAGAAGCGCAAGCATCGAGAGGGAATTCGATAAAATGAGGGGCTGGGGGTTACCCAAGAAGAAATAGAGAATGATCCGATCTATCCCCAGTTAGATGAGGAGCATGATATCCGGACCCCCTGTTTACCGATATAGATGAGCTCCTAAAAGAACAGGAGAAAACGACTTATCAATCTTCTTTGATTCTTCCATTTACGAAGGTTGGGGTTTCGACCGCCTTAGAACCAGGATCTCTTGGAACGAGAATTATCACCAAAGGAACATTGGTTTTTAGGCAGGAAAATTCTGATCAGTCACTAGCGGATAATCTCTTACTGGAAGAAAATGTTTCCCGAACAGAACAAGTTGAATCTACGCTTGATCTGTCGGATTCGAGCGAATCACTCGATCGCTCGGCTTTAAGTGACTCTGATACCTCTATAGACGTCTCCCCAAATCTCGAAGAGCAGAACCTGTTAAACCAAGTTACATCGGAGAATTGGGTAGAAATCTACAAAACCTCGGCTCCAGAGCCAGATATGTCTCGTTTTAGGATCTACAACAATCCTTATTACGGGCTAACTGAAGAGGATGAACCTGAGGATGATGAAGCTGAGGATGATGAAACTCCTCACGTTTAGTGGAACAAACGGCTAATTGGTCAATTTTGCATTTGGAATTCCTAGGTTTCGAGGCCTAGAAAGGAACTAACTAGCCAGACAAACAAGAGAAAAATATGAATCTCGTATTTATTAGATAGAAAAAAAAATGTGCACAGTGTTTACTCACATCATTTACAATGTCGTGCCTCGTATTGTAGACGGACTGCTTGGAATCGTCGTTCTGGTCCCTTTAGTATTAACGAGTTATCGTTATGCATCGGGGTCAGCAAATCTAAACAGGCCAACCGAAACCATTGTTTGCGAATTACAAAATGCCTACCCTGGAAGAAGCCATTCCAGAGATCAAAAAACAAAAGATAGAGGAACAAGCAGCGCGGAAACAGAGGCGTCTTCCGCGACGACAGCTACGTGCTAGTTCCGCCCGCAATAACAATCCTTGGAATATTCATCCCAATCCAAGGAATCTTGATCTCATTAGAAATCAATATCCCGGTTCTTCTGATTCTTCCGATTCTGATTCTGACAGTTTGAGGATTTCCTCAGGAGAATCAAATTAAAGCGCCCAATTTATTGGGCTAAGGCCACTCTTGAAAGGGGAAGCGGTCCAATTTATCTGGCACTTAATTATCTACTTATAATAGATAATAGATATACTTATCATAACATAAGATATCTTTCTAACAGGTAAAAATTTGAACTCGAGGTATTCCTTCTATGACAACTTTCAACTTACCCTCTCTTTTTGTGCCTTTAGTGGGCCTAGTAGTTCCGGCAATTGCAATGGCTTCTTTATCTATTCATCTTCAAAAGAACAAGATTCTCTAGATCCGATGCGATGGAAGCAAATCCCATCGATTTCTTTAAAGATCCGCACTTGAACATAATATCGATTTGTGGAATATGGTACAAGATTAGGGATTCCTCCAACCACATACATAAGAGCTCTTCTCTTTCTTATGTGTGTGGAACCGTGATCTGTGGATAAAGGCATTCATTTCCTTTTCAGTTTCAAATCGATCCGCATATGTCTGAAACCAAAACGCAAGGTCTCACTATGTATATATAATATACACACATAGTGAGATCCGATGAAGCAGATGCTTTTTTTAGATCTTATCTAATCAATTGGATGAATGACTCCTAAAGGTTCACATAATAATCGTGCTAGTTGATGAGAGTTCCTTTGGTAATATAAAAAGGAAAGTAAAAATTCATTTTGGTTATTCTCTCAATTCCAATAAAAAGAAACTGGATCTAGTATGAACTGGCGATCAGAACGTATATGGATAAAACTTATAGCGGGGTCTCGAAAAACAAGTAATTTCTGCTGGGCCTGTATCCTTCTTTTAGGGTCATTAGGATTCTTATTGGTTGGAACTTCCAGTTATCTTGGTCGGAATCTGATATCCTTATTTCCATCTCAGCAAATCTTTTTTTTTCCACAAGGGCTCGTGATGTCTTTCTATGGGATCGCGGGTCTTTTCATTAGCACCTATTTGTCGTGCACAATTTCGTGGAATGTAGGTAGTGGTTATGATCGATTCGATAGAAAAGAAGGAATAGTTTCTATTTTTCGTTGGGGATTTCCTGGAAAAAATCGTCGTATCCTCCTTCGATTCCTTATGAGAGATGTTCAGTCGATTAGAATCGAGGTTAAAGAAGGTCTTTTTCCTCGTCGTGTCCTTTATATGGAAATTAGAGGACAAGGCTCCGTTCCTTTGACTCAGAGTGAGGAGAATTTGACTCCAAGAGAAATGGAACAAAAAGCTGCAGAATTGGCCTATTTCTTGCATGTACCGATTGAAGTATTTTGAAATGAACTGAACCCCGCTTTGGACAAGGTACTCATATCATAAATCCTCTTTTTTTTTTTTTATTTATTGTCACTGAAGCTTGTTCAAAACGCTCATTCGAGCAAAGGGAAATGTATATTCTAGGGAACAACCAGAAAATAAAGTGTTTTTAGTTCACCAAAACAAAACGAATTTTTTATCTATATGGAAATAAACGCAATTCTTTCGTACTAATTAGTAATAAACAAACAACAAATCCAATCTACTACTAATAAGTCTAGATTCATCAAATGTATCAGAACATTTCAGAATACCTAATTCATCTTTTTGGTTCCGATATTTTGGATTGATAGATTCCATACTGAACTGATGGATCATATTCAATGACCTCTCTTTTCTTTTGTTTTTCTCCTGTATTCTCAAATGATTGGATTGTTTATAACTAGCATTTTTCTCGGGTTTTGCCATTCGTTTTTGATTTCATTATCACATCTATATTTTTTATAAATTTCCCTTAACTATAACTATTCCAGACTAAGCATAGTTGGCGAAACTTTTCGAAATAATAGATCCAATCCAAGCTAAGTCCAAGCTACGGGTTTTTTTTGTCTCGAAGTCCGAATAGTATTCATGACTTGAGGTGGTTCTTTCGGGCATTCATCAAAAGTATGCAATTGCTTCGAATTTGACCAATTGAGATATCTGGAAACAATCTTTTTTTATTTCTTCATTCCACTTCGACGTGGAACCTTATCCTATTTATATATTCAAGGACAAACATAAAAAAAAAAAAAAAAAATTATAAGTTAGGTATAGGTTCGATACCTTGTTATAGAACTGCTATTTCATAGAAAGAGCAGATTGGATAGATTCGACGAATGGGGTGGTTTCATTCGCAATTCACAGATTAAAAATGCCACAAAAAAAAGCATTCACTAACCTCCTATATCTTGCATCTATAGTCTTTTTGCCCTGGTGGATCGATCTCTTAGTTCAAAAAAGTCTGGAATCTTGGGTTACAAATTGGTGGAATATGAAACAATCCAAAACTTTCTTGAATAATATTCAAGAAAAGAATGTTCTCGAAAAATTCATAGAATTAGAGGAACTATTACTTTTGGACGAAATGATAAAAGAGTACCCGGAGACACATATACAAAAGCTTCCTATAGGTATAGGAATCCACAAAGATATGATACAATTGATCCAAATTTATAATGAGAATCATATCCATAGCATATTACACTTCACAACAAATATAATATGTTTCGCTATTCTAAGCGGCTATTCGATTCTGGGTAATGAAGAACTTGTCATTCTCAATTTTTGGGTTCAGGAATTCCTCTATAACTTAAGCGACACAATCAAAGCCTTTTCTATTATTTTAATAACCGATTTATGTATCGGATTCCACTCGCCCCATGGATGGGAACTCATGATTGGCTCTGTCTACAAAGATTTTGGATTTGATCATAACGATCAAATTCTAGCGGTTCTTGTTTCTACTTTTCCAGTCATTCTAGATACAATTTTGAAATATTGGATCTTCCATTATTTAAATAGCGTATCTCCGTCACTTGTAGTGATTTATCATTCAATGAATGACTAAAAAACAATACACGGATATTAACCCAATTAGAATGTTTATTACTTCCTACAGAAACAAACCATTCAAAATCTTACTAACTTTTTTCGATTTTTACCCATCTAGGGAAATCCTCCTGTATTCTAATTATAGTAAAATGATTCCAGTACAATAACAGAATCAGAGATAGGGAACTTTACTAGCAACCTACCCAATCTATTGTAGAAATTTTCGTGCCCAATGATTGGACCATGCAAAATAGAAATACCGTTTCTTGGATAAAGGAACAGATGACTCGATCCATTTCTCTATCTATCATGATATATGTAATAACTCAGACATCCACTTCATATGCATATCCCATTTTTGCGCAGCAGGGCTATGAAAATCCACGAGAAGCGACTGGGCGTATTGTATGTGCCAATTGCCATTTAGCTAATAAGCCCGTGGATATTGAGGTTCCACAAGCGGTACTTCCCGATACTGTATTTGAGGCAGTTGTTAGAATCCCTTATGATATGCAACTGAAACAAGTACTTGCTAATGGGAAAAAGGGGTCTTTGAATGTGGGGGCTGTTCTTATTCTACCTGAGGGATTCGAATTAGCTCCCCTCGATCGTATTTCTCCCGAGATGAAAGAAAAGATGGGCAATCTGTCTTTTCAGAGTTATCGCCCCACTAAAAAAAATATTCTTGTGATAGGGCCTGTTCCTGGTCAAAAATATAGTGAAATCACCTTTCCTATCCTTTCCCCCGACCCCACGACTAAAAAAGACGTTCACTTCTTAAAATATCCTATATATGTAGGCGGGAACAGAGGAAGAGGTCAGATTTATCCCGATGGGAGCAAGAGTAACAATACAGTCTATAATGCTACAGCTGGAGGTACAATAAGCAAAATCATACGTAAAGAAAAGGGGGGATATGAAATAACCATAGTGAATGCATCGGATGGACACCAAGAGGTCGATATTATACCTCCAGGACTAGAACTTCTTGTTTCAGAAGCTGAATCTGTCAAGCTTGAGCAACCATTAACAAGTAATCCGAATGTAGGTGGATTTGGTCAGGGAGACACAGAAATAGTACTTCAAGACCCATCCCGTGTCCAAGGACTTTTGTTCTTCTTGGCATCCGTTATTCTGGCACAAATCTTTTTAGTTCTTAAAAAGAAACAGTTTGAGAAGGTTCAATTGTCGCAAATGAATTTTTAGAAGCACAACATAAAGTTCGTAAACAGAGCCAAATTCTTGTTGATCGATGCAATTCTTGTATGGTAAAAAAGAAAAAAGAGAAGCCTTTTTCTTTTTTTATACTATTTTTCTTAGAGATGCCGGGAAGTGCTTTTTTTTTCCCTGCTAGACATAAATAAGAACCGAGTAAGTATATTGTGAATAAGACTATTTGCCTTGAACCTGACTCCCCCTTTTCAATCCAAATGGGGGTGTTACTATCTCACTATATGTAAAATTGTAAATCCCATTAAATACCTCAAAGGTTTTCTCGTCTACTAGAAAAAAGGAAAAGAAATAATAGACAGAAGTAGGAGTGAATCTAAAGCAAGGGATAAATAAATAAAATAAAGGGAACAATTGATTCTAGGAGGGATTACTTGTCTTTCTAAGCTTCGCCACAAGAAAAAGGAATTTGCAACCTTTTTGACGTTGACTAAGGATTTTGGATCCCCTTACGTCAAAGAGTGCTCTTTTTCTCTTTTTTCTAGGTTTATTGGAACCACTTTGTTTAGATGTATAAGAAGGCGTGGTCAAGCAGAATCAAAAAACGGGGGGTGAAGTAACTCCATTAGTAAATAGAACTTCTTACAGGAACTTCTCAAAGAGTCAAAAAGGGAAACGTTGATGAGATAATAAACGAAATAGAACTAGAGTAAGATTCGATTAGTATAGAATAGTATAGAAATAATTTGCATGATCTCCCATCTACAGGAATTGAGATTCTGTTATCTAGAAAATAAAATCGACGCACTTCTTCTTTCTTCTACCTTCGGAAGAATTGAAACTATGGAGGAAGAGATATTCTCAATCACTGGGGTTAATTCTAAATCATCATAAAAAAATGGAATGGAATAGTTTGAAACATCAGATCAAAAGGCCCATTTTTCTTTGATACAAATAAAATATCACATGCTATGCT